TAGAAAAGGATTCTATCAAAAAAGATTCTATCAAAAAGGATTCTATAAAAACAATGATAACTAGATACGAATAGAAGAAGAAAAGAAGGAAATAAAAAAACATAGTATAGAAAAGATATCCAAAATGATATAGAAATCATTATCCTACCCTTATTTTTTATTTCCTTAATTTAATTGAATTTCATTTGATTAGGGCAAAACCTCTGCCTTTTTTAAAATATCCTGAACAGTTCCTGTAGGTTGAGCACCTTTTTCAAGGAAATAGAGAATAGCGGGAACGTTTAAATAAGTTTGATTCTTGATCGGATCATAAAAACCCACTTTCTGAAGATCTCTTCCTTCTCTTCGGGATCGAACATCAATTGCAACGATTCGATAGACGGCTCATCGGGATAGATGTAGATGAAAAAGAACCCCCCCCCCCTAGAACCGTATAGGAAGTTTTCTCCTCGTACGGCTCGAGAAAAAATGATGTTTTGTCTATGGATAAAATTAGAATAAATAGAAAATCTGTAAAATGAATTATTCTATAATATAATTTCAAATTTCAATTTAACTCATAGTCATTTTTATTTAGCTGCGTTGCTGAAAAAAAATCATTTGTACTCATAACTCAAGTTCAATAATATAATAATTCTCAAATATATTAAAGATTTTGATTTGAAGATATTTTTTTATTGAGTGGTCTTTAACCCACCGTTTTTGTCTCGTTTAAAATTGATTTGGATTCTTTATTCGGATCCGTGAGACAATTGAAGTGGTGTTTCCTTGTTCTGGGATCCTTTATTTTTGTTTTAAATCATTGGGTTTAGACATTACTTCGGTACTTCTTAATCCTTTCAAAATGGTAGCAACATACCCCTTTTGGGATTTCTTTCTATCAAAGAATCATACCGAGGTTGATTCATGCGCGATACACTGTCGATCGAAAAAGTTTTAGCCGTTCCAACAATTTTGAAAATTTGTTGGAATGGAATCCTTTCGATTTCTATATCGAAGATATACTTACGAAGTTGTTCCAATTTATTAATTGGCATTAACCCTAGATCGTTGCCCCTGAGAAATTAATAAATACTTTCTACTCGAGCTCCATCATGAACTATTTACATTAGAACCCAATAAAAAAAGAAGGGTTCTAGTAGAATAGAACAAACGACGTCGAGCCAAGAGCACCTTCATTCCTATATAAAATGGTGGATAAGAATCCACACCGGATCATGTCCTTCAAGTCGCACGTTGCTTTCTACCACATCGTTTTAAACGAAGTTTTACCATAACATTCCTCTAATTTGGAACCAGTATGGAATTGATTCAATTATGGAATCATGAATAGTCATTGGTTCAGTCGGTACAGAGACATAGTTATTTATATTTAATAGAGAATATCTACACAGATAATAAAGATTTTTCTGAAGAAATTTTAGCAAAATGCCGTCTTTTTTTGTCTGAATAGAACATTTTTCTATAAATCTCTATCTCAAAAAAATATCTAACAGAAATATTAAGAAATCCAAATATAGAAATAACATAACTAACAGAAATCGCACAAATAAAATAAATAAATTCTATTTGACTCTGCCTCTTCAAGTGACTCAATAAGATAGACTGACCATTTTCAACTTCCCAACCTAGAAGGAATCATTACAAATCTTGATAGTTGAAAAAGTTTTCTACTTCTACATCATTCTTTGAGTCAAGTTTTACTCCTTTTTATTATCATAAAAAAGCAAGATCTCTGTTTCTTTTCAAATGGAATTGTCAATGATGCAAAGCAAATAAGCTAAATAAATCGAACAATAAAAAGAAATATCATTGTTAAATATTTAAATTTTCATATTTTAGGGATGCAATTTAGTTTTCACAAAAATGGAAACACTATTGTCACTGAAATAGGATAACCATACATACCTATAGGCTAAGCACTTCCTCGTTTTATATGTATTTTCATATTTTTTTAACCTGAGGTTAAGTAATCTTTCTCCAACTGTGATCTATGCCCCATTTTCTATGGGTCACAAAAGGGTTCAGTTACTTTTGCATGTCATTTGAACTCGATTTAGTTTGGTTTGTGAAAAAGTCAGATATGATTCCGCAAAGAATAAAAAAAGTCTATCCAAACCTTGAAACAGAACCTTGTTGAACAAAAAAGAAGTATTAGAATACAATGGATATGCTCTGGGACGGAAGGATTCGAACCTCCGAATAGCGGGACCAAAACCCGTTGCCTTACCGCTTGGCTACGCCCCATTTCTATTTTTATTGGATACTTATACTATTAAAGAATAATATTGGTATTAAGTGTTCGTCAATTCCAGTCCAACTATAGAAAATCTTTATTCTTTATAGAATCTATTATAGATTCGTGCTAGGATTTTGGCATGTGTATCTCTAGAATTAATTCAATGGAATTTATTGATCATTACATATAATTCAATTAAGATATTGTATGAAAGTATGATTTCTTCTATTCTCCTTTGAGAATCGGAGGATTTTTGATTGAGCGGAAAAAGAAGGATTTTTTGTCTACCTTACTTTACTTCATTTTTCCTTATATCAATAACTCAATCAAAATGCAATTATCTCGACGAAAAAAATGTCTGTTATGCTTAATATCTTTAGTTTGATCTGTCTTAATTCTGCCCTTTATCCGAGTAGTCTTTTCTTGGCCAAATTGCCCGAAGCCTATGCTTTTTTGAATCCAATCGTAGATTTTATGCCAGTCATACCCCTGTTCTTTTTTCTTTTAGCCTTTGTTTGGCAAGCTGCTGTAAGTTTTCGATAAGATCTTTAATACTATCCTAGAAAATTCATATTTATTCGAGAAAAATTATAACAATTGATAAGATCAAATAAGTCTGACAGTATGAACCTTCGATTCAAACATTGAAATTCTCGGATAGCCACGAGACGCCCTATTTCCTGATTTTAATCCTTTTTACGGCGAAATACCTTATTAGCTTCGGGTCCCTTACAATATCTAATTTGGGTATGAAAGTGATTTGTGGTAATCAAAGACTCTTATTACAAATTTCAACTTCATTTGAATTTCTGAACATTCTTTTCTATTTCTAGAATTCTTTTCTTGGTGTCAAAATAGGATATGTGATATAAAAATGGAGGATCTATTGTCTTTTCTCGTTTTTCTTTTTCAAAAAATGATCTTGGAGGTTGTGTAATGCTTACTCTCAAACTTTTCGTTTATACAGTAGTAATATTCTTTGTTTCTCTCTTCATCTTTGGATTCCTATCCAATGATCCAGGACGTAATCCTGGACGTGAAGAATAATTTTTTTGTTTTTATTGCTTGATTTTATAATTTTCTTAAGATTTTTTTTTAGCTATTCCACACATTTAACAAGGAAAAAATAAAAAGGGGTTTGCAAAATTTGAAAGAAAAAATGGAAACTCATCAACGGAAACGGAAAGAGAGGGATTCGAACCCTCGGTACGAATAACTCGTACAACGGATTAGCAATCCGCCGCTTTCGTCCACTCAGCCATCTCTCCCAATTGAAAAAGATAATTACTATGTTACATTACACATCAAGTAAGGATTAAAGAAAGTATTTCTTTCACATTCTTTATCGTTATTATATAATTAGCAATTCAATTTAGATGCTCGAAAGATCCAAATAGAAAGATAAATAAAGAACACCTTCTTTCTTTTATTTTGTTCGAAGTGCCTTTTGGGCCTGGCCCGGTCAATACCCAGCCAGGCCTTTTTTTGTTCCAACGAATTCCCTTTATTTATAGGCAACATACTATAATATAAATAGCCAATTTGGTATCTGTATAAGAATATCCGTTCTGGGGTTTACATATACCTATAATTTTTGTTATAATGGAAATTGAGAAGGATTTTTGATTAAAAAAATAAATGAAGTATGTATCAAAAAATTTTTGCTTATTCTTATGTCATTAGGCAAACCAAAATTGATATTCAAATCCAAGAATAATTCACGAATTGTCAGTCAATAAATAGTTAATGGTTCCCATAAATTTAGGCTTTTTGAGTGAAAATATACATTTGATTTTTCAATATAAAAGTGAGTGGAAGTTTGTGTGTTTTGAGATACTATACAATCAATCGAAGGGGCAGATCAAATACAATCAAAAGGGGAAAAACGGTTTCTTTTCTAATTTTTTCTAAATTTAGAAAAAAGGATTAAAAAAGGATGCAAGTACAATAAACTCAAGTTTACTAATCCAACTCAAAAAGGGAAATTTTTATCCTATTGTGTATCGTTTTGGCGGCATGGCCGAGTGGTAAGGCGGGGGACTGCAAATCCTTTTTCCCCAGTTCAAATCCGGGTGCCGCCTCATCAACAAACGAATCGAAATCTCTTATTCTGTTCCGCTATTTTTTTATGTTCTGGGGATTTTGTAAAAGATTGGAAATCTTTGAATCTAAAATTCAAAGAAAGATTATAATGGTCGAAGCAAGACTTCCAGATTCTCTTCTACTGCTAATGTAATGTCTATTGATTGGGTCTTGAATTACATTGGATAACCGGCCGAGAATTCCACTACTAGTTGGGAAAGTACTTTCTATACTGTAATCTACATATATAGACTCGCGAGAATCTCTGAGTGTTCAGGCATTCAATCACTATTAGATTGAGATTGGATAGATAATTTACCTTTTATAGAAAATAAAAAAAAGCCCAAAACAATTTTTACCCCTCGTCAAGAGTATAATATACTATATCCCAACTCCTTCAGAGAGACAATCGGGAAAGGGTACGGATTATAAATCATATAGGAATTTTTAAAATCCATTTATTTGATTGATTCATCAATAGTGTTCGCCCAGAATCCCTTTTTGACTCTGGACCATTCATTCTACTATTATTAGTGAGCAATAATGGAATAATTCTATCATAGAGATAAGGGACATAATTCACATGGATATAGTAAGTCTCGCTTGGGCTGCTTTAATGGTAGTCTTTACTTTTTCCCTTTCACTCGTAGTATGGGGAAGAAGTGGACTTTAGAAGCACTCCTAATTTAGTTGAGAAATGAAAAGGTATCAATTGTTTTATAGATCGTTCTGCAACGCATTCTTTATTTAAATTGAAATAATTTTCAAATAAAAATATCTTCATTTCGAAATTCCATTAGATTCTAGTGGAGAAATGTATTCTATAACAGTAAAACAATTATTTCAGATTCATTGGAATTGGAATATAAATATATATATATAAATGTATGAAAGAAAAGATTGGGTCCTACGTCAATTCCAAATATGGATTAATAACTACATATATTGAATTGAAGATAGAAGCTAATATAGCATACCCTTTTTATTAGAAAGTCAAGTACAACTTTATACACTACTATAACACTAATAGAGAGTATGGTAAGTAAGAAAGCAATTTCTTACTTACCATACTCTCGGATCTCATAGAATATCGCCGATTATAGCCCCTTGATTTCAGCAAAAATAGAATACTTTTCTTTTGATTTCTTCAAAGAATTCAGAAGTCGAGTTTCATTTAAAGTAATTAATTAATTATTTTGACTTACTGTTTTTACGTAAATTATAAGTAGAAAAGCAGTAGGAACTAAAATGAACAGTGCAGTAGCAATAAATGCAAGAATATTTACTTCCATAATCTCATCGTTTTTTTTTATTTCACAATACAATAACTCGGGATTTAATCCCATAGAGATGATAAATCTTTCACCTGTCAATTCAATGAATGCATTACCTATCGATGATATTGAATCGGATCAATATCATGAATAACAATATCTGAGCTATTAAATTAATTAGTCGTGGAGAATTAATAGTATATAACATATGAAGATCTTTTATCCATACCGAATCCAAGATAGGATTCCCGGACCAATCAAAAATTCCTTTATTTATCCTTCTTTTCTGTTCTTTCTTTTCTATAACCTACCTTAGGTCTTCCTTGTAGAACCATCAAATGAAGTATAATCTAACCCGTCCGTTTCCATTAACTACAAAACCCCACCAACAAACAATACAAGCGAAGTGGAAAAAGACAGGAATTAGGTTTTCAATTTTAGTGATCCTCTTTTCTTTGGAAGACAAAACAAAGAAGTATGAGAAAGACGAGTCGCGGCAGAAAAGATGAAATATTCTGTCAACTTCACTATTTTAGTTATTTTCATTTTATTTTAGGGTGTGTTCTTTCTTCGAGAGAATCCTGAAAAAAAAAAAGAGGGAAACCCCTTCGGAATTCAATTATTCTCTCTGTCCCTTCATTTCACAGAAAATGGAGAGGCGAATTGATGTACTTATTGGATCCGTCGGGACTGACGGGGCTCGAACCCGTAACATCCGCCTTGACAGGGCGGTGCTCTAGCCTATTGAACTACAATCCCAGGGAAATAAGAAGAGATCTAGCAGAAAATTTAGATTCTTTTTTTTATTCTCTTGTCTTGTATCAGGTATTTCTTAAGAACAAGAGGGTTATACCATCTGATAGTAGATTGGCGAATTGTTGGGCCGAGCTGGATTTGAACCAGCGTAGACATATTGCCAACGAATTTACAGTCCGTCCCCATTAACCACTCGGGCATCGACCCAACGCCTAATTCATTTTAGACGTTCCATAATCAACTTCCTTTCGTCTCCCAAGTAGACTTGACAAATACATATCACTTGAAATCAAATATAACATTTGATATAAAATAGAAAGTCTCTTCTGAGTAGACTAATAGAAGGACTTGACAAATACGGATCACTTGATAGAAAATCCCACTCCTATAGTCTTTAGTCTTGGTATACCCCCAGAGGGACTTGAACCCTCGTTTTCTCCGTGAAAGAGAGAGGTCGTAACCACTGGACCATAGGGGCCTATGCCACCTTCATTCATAAATCAACTAGAAATAGGTAATAAGACAAATACCATAGGTAACTAAGGCCACCTTAACTTAATATAACTCAGGCCTAGAGCCGCCTTTAGGATTTAGGTGATGCATAGGATATAAATAAAAGGGAAAAACTCGTTAACTATTCTGAGGATTAATGGTAATCAAACTTTACCATTAAACTATTAAACTATACAATCTTGAAACTTGATTTCATTGGTCTTTCTCGTCTTTATCTTTCTGATTCCCAAAGGGTTATGCGTTGGATCCAAGATCCTTCACTCCGCAGTAGATTCAAGGTGGTTTACCAAACTATGATTTGTTCGGTCAAATTATATTGAGCCCTAAGTCATACTGTCAATTAACGACACGACAGGACAAGAGGGCAATAAAAGAAGAGAGAAGACGGAGATCTAGATTAGCTATACCCGCGTTAATAATAATATAAGTTAATAAATACAACATTCATACAGTTTTCTGGTATTCAATATTGAAGTAGATTAGAATATCTATGCCGTTATTATACATTATAATATAAGAAATTTAATAAGTTTTGATATTCTAAATCCCAAAGCATTGTAAGCCTAAGTGGGAGAATTGGGTTTCTAGGACTGTTTTATCAATTCTGTTTCGGTTGCATCTCTTAAAAATGACAAT